GAACCGTATGGATTTCCAAAGACTCCATGGATAGGAACTAAAAACGAGATATTGAAGTAGTTCTGATGATTCAGTATATCATCACTTCAATTCGGAGTTCTTAGTTACTTTGACCGGGTGGATCTTAGTGATGGAATAATAAGTAATAATTCATTGGTTGATTGTATCATTAACCATTTCTTTATTTTGGTGCGAGGAACTTACCATGAATCCACTGATTTCTGCCGCTTCCGTTATTGCTGCTGGATTGGCCGTAGGGCTTGCTTCTATTGGACCTGGAGTTGGTCAAGGTACTGCTGCGGGCCAAGCCGTAGAAGGTATCGCGAGACAACCAGAAGCAGAGGGTAAAATACGAGGTACTTTATTGCTTAGTCTGGCTTTTATGGAAGCTTTAACAATTTACGGACTGGTCGTGGCATTAGCGCTTTTATTTGCGAATCCTTTTGTTTAATCCTATTCTATAAACGTGAAAATACGTACTTCTTTTCTTATTTTATTGCTGTCGACTTACCGCTTGCTTCTTCGAATTATATCAAAACTTCACTCCACTTCTTCGTTGAGACAATACTCCGGGGAAGGTCTGATTTGAGGATGAGGAATTAGTAGATCCACTCGCTTTCTCACTTCCCGTCCTTAATTTAATGGAAACCCCTTTTGACTTTTAGGAAGCGTTGCAGGTATTTCGCAATTGACATGAAACCGGGGACCTAATAAGTATCTTATTGGGAACTTCAATTGAAATAAAATAATAATAAAGAATCCATTTTTGAAATTTGAAAATGATTTCAAATGAAATGAATATATTCCTATTTAAAATAAGTCAATTAATAAAAAAAAAAGAAATCAACAATAAAAAAACGGGACGAAGTGATACAAAAAGAACTCTGTTCGATTTTGTTAGTCCTATCTATAAGAGGAGAGCATATGAAAAATGTAACCGATTCTTTCGTTTCCTTGGGTTACTGGCCATCCGCCGGGAGTTTCGGGTTGAATACCGATATTTTAGCAACAAATCTAATAAATCTAAGTGTAGTGCTTGGTGTATTGATCTTTTTTGGAAAGGGAGTGTGTGCGAGTTGTGTATTTCAAGAATAGGCTGGATCCAACCGGCTGCACTTTCTTTTTTTTTTTTTATTTATAAATAGGGAAGAAAGGTGCACGATCTCGACGAATTACTTCTGAATAAATTAAGAAATCATATGTAAGAACCATAGCATTTCGTGACTCATTGGTAAATCAACTTTGATTCTCTATCAACCAATAATGTGGGACCATTAACATGGTTAAAGCTAAACCGCCTGAAGTCCAGGCACAACATGGTACTCTTTCTACCACTACGTTAGTACGGAGATGGTTTCAAAATGAATAGTTGGCAATTTATCCGATATAGAACACTCATATCGATAAAATGATTTGAACCATTTACTGGAAAAATGGGTGTCTCGCCCTTTTTTTATCCAATGCTGAATCGACGACCTATGTATAAAATAAGAAGAATTTTTTGGATTTGAAGAAAAAAAAACAACTTTGCTGACAATTACAGATTTTTTTTGTCTGGTCGGAAGAGTCCTCTGAATATTCTGGTCTTGTATCAGTTTCCATATCTTGGAATACGAACAGAGAAGAGAGGGTAGGCTCATTACATTAAAAGATATGGGAATGCTCATAACATAAGTAACTGAGCGTGAGAGCCAAATGAATCGAAAGATTCATGTTTGGTTCGGGAAGAGATCATGGAAGTGAAGTTGTGAAATGAATGGGAAAATAATCTACTTTCATTAAGTGATTTATTAGATAATCGAAAACAGAGGATTCTGAGTACTATTCGAAATTCAGAAGAACTACGCGGAGGAGCTATTGAGCAGCTCGAAAAAGCCCGGGCTCGCTTACGGAAAGTGGAAATGGAAGCAGATGAGTTTCGAGTGAATGGATACTCTGAGATAGAACGAGAAAAACAGAATTTGATTAATGCCACTTATGAGAATTTGGAACGATTAGAAAATTACAAAAATGAAACCATTCATTTTGAACAACAAAGAGCAATTAATCAGGTCCGACAGCGAGTTTTCCAACAAGCCTTACAAGGAGCTCTAGGAACTCTGAATAGTTGTTCGAACAGCGAGTTACATTTACGCACCATCAGTGCTAATATTGGCATGCTCGGGGCCATGAAAGAAATAACTGATTAGCCCTTTTACTGTAGGCATTATTTTTTTTTTTTTTTTCTCCCTTTGTTTCCGAAAAAGAATTAAGAGACACTAATGGTAACCATTCGAGCCGACGAAATTAGTAATATTATCCGTGAACGTATTGAACAATATAATCGAGAAGTCACGATTGTGAATACCGGCACCGTACTTCAAGTAGGCGATGGCATTGCTCGTATTCATGGTCTTGATGAAGTAATGGCAGGGGAATTAGTAGAATTTGAAGAGGGTACAATAGGCATTGCTCTGAATTTGGAATCAAACAATGTTGGCGTTGTATTAATGGGTGACGG